ACCAATTCAATTGGATTTATATCCTATGGCATAATACATCCTATAGAGATCGATTTGAATAGGGATAGAAGTATAAAGGCATCACCAATAACTTCGAAATACGAATTGTTCTTTCCCGGTATTGTATGGAATAGAAATAGAAAAAATCCTATATCATATTGTTTTTCTTTTTTGTTCTAGTAATATTTTATTCTATTTTCACATATTTCTATTTTTTTTTGTTTAGAAAGGTAGTATAATTTAGAGAATAAATAGACAGATAATGAAATGAATAGTAAAAATTCAAAATGATTTGTTTTAAACAATAGATGTCTTTCACATCCAATTTTAGCAATGAATAACCCTTTTATTTGCGATGGCAGTTCCAAAAAAACGTACTTCTAGATTCAAAAAGCGTATTCGTAAAAATAGTTGGAAAGCCAGGGGATATTGGGCAGCGTTGAAAGCTTTTTCGTTAGCGAAATCCCTTTCTACCGGGAATTCAAAAAGTTTTTTTGTACGACAAATAACGAATAAAGCGTTTCAATAATCTGAATCCGCATGACTCGAAAAATGAGCTAATTTCGTTTCTAATTTATACTAGATTTGTGAATATAGAATATAAAAATGGAAATAAAAAAAAGTAAGTAACGACTTCCATTCACTAATGTTTTGAACCGATTGATTTGTCTACTGAATTCTAAAAAAGGGTTTGGTACTCTTTTTGGAATTTGAAAAAAGAATAAAAACAAAATCAAAAGTTTCAACCTTTTTTTTATTTGAATATGTTTTTCATTCCCAGGATGGGGATTATTATTTTCCCCATCACCCCACCCACTTATAAATAACACAACAATAAAGGTTTTGTCTTTTTTTTTTACTTTTCTTTTTCTAGTTATGCTATAGAAGAGCAGATCTAAAATCTTTAGGCAAAATCAATGGGTTGTTGAAGCTAATTGATTAAGTATAAAACCTTTTTTGTAACTTTATGAATCATTCTTTTTCTGAATCACTGTATATACCATATACCCCACACTTTCCCTCCAAATGGGAAAAGCACCTTTTCCTATTTAGGCGGATATTATATATGAATAGTGTAAAAATTTTAAGTGATCAAAAAAAATCCTATGTTTGAAAGGGAGGATCAATCAAAAAATCTATATCTTTAGAATTCGAATTTAGAAAGAATTTTTTGAAGCAGGGTACAATTACAATTACGATCGAAATCGAAATTTTTTATATGAAATGTCCAATCCAATACCTAATTGGTTTGATAAATCCTAAGACAAAGTAATATTCAAAAAAAAAACATAACGATAAGGATTACGACACTACAAAAGCTATGCAAATTAAATACATCCTTTTGAATTGGTGGATGTCGCGCTGAAATTGTGATCCATAAAAAAGAAAAATCATATTTGTTTTCGATTCATTCATAAAATCAGATAAATAAGAAATGAATCATTAAAAAATGAAAAAAAAAAAAAGAGAAAGAAGTTTTTTTTAGTTTTTTCCTGGATTGAAGTAAGAACTATTTAGTTATAACAATTCTATTTTCTGAAAACATAAACAATGAAAACTTCCATTGTTAAGTGAACTAAAACAGAAATCTTAAAGAACTAAATAAGACGACAAAAAGGGGAATCTTTGAATCTCTATTTAAAGAAGTTTTTATTCAGCAATTTGAATGCTTCCTAAAAAAGATTTCATTGAAATTGACTCTTTCAATCTCGACGATTGAATAAAAATAGATTATTATGATTTCGAGCAAGCCGCTATGGTGAAATCGGTAGACACGCTGCTCTTAGGAAGCAGTGCTAGAGCATCTCGGTTCGAGTCCGAGTGGCGGCATAGCATCTTATAAAAGATATACAAAAAGCCCTATAATGAATTTAATTTAATGAATTTAATTTGTGATTTCCATTCCGTATACTTGAGGGACTCTCGCTTTTAATTTGATTTTGATTTATGATATTTTCAACTTTAGAGCATATATTAACTCATATATCCTTTTCGGTCGTTTCGATTGGAATTCCAATTCAGTTGATAACCTTATTAGTCGATGAAATCATAGGACTATATCATTCATCCGAAAAGGGGATGATAGCTACTTTTTTCTGTCTAACAGGATTATTAGTCACTCGTTGGATTTATTCGGGGCATTTCCCATTAAGTGATTTATATGAATCATTAATCTTTCTTTCATGGAGTTTATCCATTATTCATAGGATTTTCTATTTTAAAACATATAAAAATCATTTAAGCGCAATAACCGCGCCAAGCGCTATTTTTACCCAAGGTTTTGCTACTTCGGGTTTTTTAACCAAAATGCATCAATCCGGAATATTAGTACCCGCTCTCCAAGCCCAGTGGTTAATGATGCACGTAAGTATGATGGTATTAGGTTATGCAGCTCTTTTATGTGGATCATTATTATCCGCAGCTCTTCTAGTCATTACATTTCGAAAATTTATAAGGATTTTTGATAAAAGCACTCATTTATTAAATGTAAATGAGTCAT